GATCAACTGGCCGAAAGATGATGCCAGTGGGCTTCTGCTTCTTGGGAGCTTCCTTTGGAACGTCCGAATCTTCTTCATCTGAATCTGACTCGGAGGGCTTCAGAGGAATCTCCGTCGGAGGAGGAGGCACCAGCTGATCTGCCGGAATCCAGAAAGATCTGAAGAATGTCTGAGCGACCAGGTTGTCGTGGAGCGCCAGTGCTTGGACAAAGCGAGCGAAGCTGCTACTAGGCTTTTTACCAAACGCACGAGGGCACTCAGCATACAGACCCGTGAGCTCATAACCACGAGGAAGAGATTCAGCAAGCTGTACAAGATCACCCTTGTCTTTAAAAGTAGACAGGGTGTAGACAGATTTATTGGAGGGGCCAGCTGGTTCTGGCTGAAATACACCGTAACGGAGGTGTATAGGAGACCAAGGAAGATTACCAGACTGGACAGAGAATGTTTGCCGGGTGGGCAAAGTTTTGGAAGGAATAGGAGGATGTACAAAAGGAGTGACAGATGGTGGAGGAAAGAATGGTGCAATGGGATGAGATAGGAGTGAAGGTGGAGGAGGTGAAGGAGGAGATGGAGGTGGAGGTGGAGTTGATGGTGGTGAAGTTGGGGGTGGTGGTGGTATTGATGGTGGAGGTGATGGTATTGATGGTGGAGGCGGGGAGGGAGGAGGTGCTCGGAATCGTAGCTGTATCTTGCTAGGATCCTTGCGTCTCCTCGGTAGACGAGGTTTAGAAAGAATAGCAGGAGAAAGAACAATAGAAGGTTTAGAAGGAGGTACAGGAGGTAAGGGAACAGCAAGGGGAATAGGGGTAGTGGAAATAGGAGAGGATAGTTTCTTAGGAAAACTGTCCTTTAAATGAATAGGAGAAAGAGATTTGGTTACACATGCATTTTAAATTATTTAGTTGTAAGTATTTTAATTATTTAATTATTTAATTTATGTATTTTTAAATTATTAATTATATTTTAATTATCTTTTCAGGTCGTCTGGCAGCCGTATCAGGATGAGGAGGACACCGACCAGCCGTGGGTGTCACAGGGCCGCGACCGATTCGGGAAGGAAATTTGGCTTCATTGTCTAAATGAAGTCGAATTCCTTCTCCATCGGGTCGTGATGAGGACACTTAAAAAAAAAAAAAAAAAAAAAAAAAAAAAAAAAAAAAAAAAAAAAAAAAAAAAAAAAAAGGGGCATATTATATATTATAAAAATGAAATTATTATAATTATATATATTATAATAAATATAATATTAAATAATATTAATATTATTTAATATTATATTTATTATAATATATATAATTATAATAATTTCTTTTTTTTTTTTTTTTTTTTTTTTAAAAAAAAAAAAAAAAAAAAAAAAAAAAAAAAAAAAAAAAAAAAAAAAAAAAAAAAAAAAAAAAAAATATATATTAATATAAATAATATGGGATATGGGTAAGGCGAATTTTTATCAATCATATGGTTATGTTATTTTAAGTGTCACATAAACATAAAAAATCCCAATTCAAAATTAGGAGAGATGGCTGAGTGGACTAAAGCGGCGGATTGCTAATCCGTTGTACGAGTTTTTCGTACCGAGGGTTCGAATCCCTCTCTCTCCGCTTTCGCTTTCTCTGGTCACTTGATATTTTTGAATTCGAATCGATCCTTTGTTTTATTTTATCATAGTTAAATGTATGGAATACATAAAAAAATATTCATAAAAAGCAAGGAAAAATGATAAAAATCTCTTAGTTTTTTATTCCTCACGCCCAGGATTACGTCCTGGATCATTAGATAAGAATCCGAAGATGAAGAGAGAAACAAAGAATATCACTACTGTGTAAACGAAAAGTTTGAGAGTAAGCATTACACAATCTCCAAGATAAGATCATTTTTTGGTAAAAAAAGGAAATAGATTATCCATTTGAGTTTTGTAACACACCTTTCATGAAACATTATTTTGAATCCATCTCAATACGGATTGTGCTTAAAATAAAAAAAAATTTTCTTTTTTTCTCTAAAAAAAAAAAAAAAAAAAAAAAAAAAAAAAAAAAACCCAACCCCACCACCAAAAAAAAAAAAAAAAAAAAAAAAAAAAAAAAAAAAAAAAAAAAAAAAAAATAGGTATTGTGGAAAAACCTAATCTAATAAAGTACTTGCTCATTGGAAGGGCGGACGGAAGGGGAAAATGGACTAATCTAAATTTATCGCTGCCTTTACCCAATATACAAGAATTTTCATTTTTTAATGGAGGATTTGTATTTGTAATGTAAGACTCATATGATCTTATCAAGAATTGTTAGAATTTTTTTATCGAAAAAATCATGAATATTTTTAGTAGAGTATTAAGAACTTACTTCATCGAAAACTTACAGCAGCTTGCCAAACAAAGGCTAAGAGAAAGAAAAGTACGGGTATGACGGGCATAATGTCTACGATTGGATTGAAAAGAGCATAAGCCTCAGGCAATTTCCCGAAGAAAAAACTACTCGAGGAAAGGGCAGAATTAAGACAAATACAGATTAAACTAAAAAAAATATTAAGCATAACAAATAAACATTTCTTTTTGTAGATAATTTAATTTTTATTGAATTATTGATATAGGGGAAAATGAAGAAAGAAGGTAGGTAAAAAATCCTTCTTTTTCTTTGATTTGAACTCCCCCAAAAAAATTCAAATACAAAATCCTCACATTTTCAAATGAGAATACAAGGAATTCTACTTTCATACAATATCTTAATTGAATTATATGTAATGATCAATGCATTTTTTATTCTCTATCTACATGTATCAAATACCAGCAAGAATAACAAGATATCCTATCCCATATGTATTTAATTTTATTTATTTTTATTTTTATTGTCATATTGTCTGGAATTGACGAATGCCCCACAACGGTAATAATGTTTATTGGTGTCAAATAGAAATCTAAATGGGGCGTGGCCAAGCGGTAAGGCAACGGGTTTTGGTCCCGTTACTCGGAGGTTCGAATCCTTCCGTCCCAGATCAATTCTTCAGAATCTAAATGCAAAAAATCTCTCCATTCATTAAGGACTAAAGTAAGTGAATCGGGTATTCCACAGTCTATGTAGAGACTAAACGAAAGAATAGAGGTTTTTGGAGATAATTCTATTACATTACTGGTTTTAAATTAAAGCCCCTAAAACTAACTAGGATGGAGTAAAATTCAAATGGAACATCAAACATATTTTGACGCATTTACTTTTGTATCCGGTTTGTATCCGGTTCAAATGAAAAATGGTAAGTTAATATAGCGATTCGGATGAGGAAATTCCTATATTCTATTCAATTTACTTAATAAAATGGATTGTGAAAAAAATGACTGAGTTCTATGCCCATATGTATTATGTATTGTTTGTGTTCTATTTCCGTAGTCAACAAAGTCTTTTGGTTTAAGCGAAAAATTCTGTCATTCTTTAAATAAATAAATATACATAATTACCTATACCTTTAATAACAAATGTAAATCTTACCTTATATGAGATATTTTACATTCCATACCCATGAAAATAAAAAAAAAAACACATTTGTTTCTCAAAATTTCGGGTTCCAATTTAACCATTGATGATTCAGTTGGACAAAAAAGAAGTCTCACATCTATCTTTACTTTAATGAATGAGATATCCACTCAAAATTATTAGCTACTTGTTTATGATTGTGAGTACTGCTTGATTGAAGAAGAAATTGAATTCAGTAATTATTGTTTTTCATAACTGATCGTTCAGAACAATCTGTTGGTTGAATATGTAAATAGGTCTAACAAGTGATTTCCTCATTTTTTTTTGTAAATATAAATGGGTTTCCTTCATAGGCTAGAATATGGGAGTTAATTTGGATTCTTTTCTTGCTGAGACTTCTCAGGATCAGGATAAAAACTTTTTATCCATAAATAAAAGGAAAATAGATAAAAAAAAGTATGTCCTAAAATATACCGATTGAGCCAATGACTATTCATGATTCCATATTGAATCAATTTCATCCCGGTTCGGAATTAAAAGAATGTTATGGTAAAACTTCGTTTGAAACGATGTGGTAGAAAGCAACGTGCGACTTGAAGGACGTGATCACTTGTGTGGATTCTGATATCCACCATTTTCTATAGAAATGAGGATGCTCTTGGCTCGACATGGTTTGTTCTGTTCTACTAGGAACCCCATTTTTGTTGGGTTGTAAGTAATAAGTAAATAGTACACGATAAAGCTCGAGTAGAAAGTAATGATTTGATTCATTTATCATATCGGGGGAAAGAATCTAGGGTTAATGCCAATCAATAAGCTGGACCAACTTTGTAAATATATCTTCAATTTAGAAATCGAAAGATTCAAATTCTAACAATTTGGAATCAAAAAGTCAAACTTGTTGGAATTGGTGAAACTATTTTGATCAAAAGTGTATTACAAGGGAATCGATCGTTCATATAATTTTTCCCTAGAAAGAAAGGGTATGTTGCTGCCGTTTTGAAAGGAGTAAGATCACCGAAGTAATGTCTAAACCTAACGATTCAACAAAGCAAAGATTAAGGATTCCGGAACAAGGAAACACTATTTTCAACTGTCTCAACAATTGTATCAAAATAAGGAATTAGAATAAGTAATCAAATTCAAATAGATTTGAGATGAGACAAACAAAAAAGGTTACAGACGACTCAATTAATTCTAAGGATTTCTATTCGAATTCTTTCAGAGCTACCCAACTTGAGTTATGAGTACAAATGAATGAAGTTTTGTTTTTTCTTTATGGAAAAAATAAAAAAATTCCAAGTTTGCCATTATACCATTATGACTGTCACTATTGATATTTGAATTATTATTATATAATAATAAATTATATTATATAATAATAGATATAATATATAATATAAATAAATAATAAATAAAATAAATAAATTAAAATGAAATAAATATAAATTAAAATTGAAATTTTATTAATTGAAATTTTATTATTAATATTAGAATGAAAATCATTCTTTCTTGAGCTTGAGCCGTACGAGGGGAAAACCTCTTATACGTTTCTGGGGGGGGGGCTTTGCTTATCTATCCCAATGAGCCATCTATCGAATCGTTGCAATTGATGTTCGATCCCGAAGAGAAGGAAGAGATCTTCGGAGAGTGGGTTTTTATGATCCGATAAAGAATCAAACTTATTCAAATGTTCCGGCTATTCTATATTTTCTTGAAAAAGGAGCTCAACCCACAAGAACTGTTCATGATATTTTTAAGAAGGCCGAACTAATTGTCTAAAGAACTTTGAATTAATCAAAAGATTTTTGAAATACAAAATGGTAGTGCCTAGTATCTACTATATAGTATTCAGCATTTGCCCTTTTATTTCTCTATTCATACCCATGTTTTGTTGTTTTGGGAATTTACCAACCAAAACAAGTTAATCTTGCTTATTGTACTTCTTTCTATTGATTGAATAAACTCAAGATTTTCTCCACTTCTTTCTTATTTTTTTCTCCACATTTCTTTTTATGTCGTGCCAATTCAACACAAGTCTTTATGTGATTTATTTAATTAATTTTATTTGTTTTCTTCAACATGCAATTCAAAGCAATAATTTGAATAAAGCTATATTACCAGCCATCCATGGTAAATAAATGGATCCGTTTATCCCCATCCATATTTATACTGGTTATAATCTGCTTCAAAGATGATGACCCTTATACCCTGTTCCCAAAAAATTTGAAGAAAACAAATGAACATCCAGGGAGCATGCCAGGTAAGAAAAGAAATAGGAATAGGGACAATAAAAATATATATATATATATATATATATATATATATATATAGAGGTCTGTCAATACATTACATTGCTTTTTATATGGAAATCTTTTGTATTTTAATCGGATCTGCCCTGGTTTTTAAAACTTTTTTAATTGATCATCAATTCTTTATTTTCAAATTGAAATGAAAAATATATTATATTTTGATTTCGATCGTATCTACTCTTCACATATTATATTCAATATTAGATGTATTTATCTGGGTTGCTAACTCAACGGTAGAGTACTCGGCTTTTAAGTGCGGCTATGATCTTTTACACATTTGGATGAAGCAACGAATTCGTCCAGACTATTGGTAGAGTCTATAAGACCACGACTGATCCTGAAAGGTAATGAATGGAAAAAATAGCATGTCGTATTGTATTAATTAGTAATGTAGAACTCATAGAGCATCCTTACGGGATCGGTACAAAAAAACCCTTTGATTTTAGGAAGGGAACAAAATGAATTCGCATTTACCGTTTGGTCGAGTGAATAAATGGATAGAGTCTTATGGCTCCAATTCTAGGCAAAGAAAAAGCGACGAGCTTCTGTTCTTAATTTGAATGGTTACCCGATCTAATCTAATTAGACGTTAAAAATAGATTAGTGCCTGATACGGAAAAGGGTTCCCTGTGAGTGGATTATCAATTACTTTTTTTAATTTAATGAATCCTAACTATTCTCCATTATAGATAGGGTAGAGTGGGATGAATGTGTAAAAGAAAGAGCATACTGATAAATAAAATTGATTCCAAAATCAAAAGAGCGATTGGGTTGCAAAAATAAAGGATTTTTAACCTTTTCTTTTTCTTGTTATGTTAACAAACATAAACAAATTGGATCTGGAAAGATAGAAAGAAGATCTGGCGATTGGACTCTCTGTTTTAAGGGTAACTTTTTCTTACTGGATATCATTTGATGACCAAAGAAAAGTTTCCTGCCTCTGGTTCAAGTATAATTAAAAATGGAAGAATTCAAAGGATATTTAGAAATAGAAAAAAGTAGATCTAAACAACAACACTTCCTATATCCGCTTCTCTTTCAAGAGTATATTTACGCACTAATCTATGATCATGGTTTAAATGTAAATGGATCAATATCCATTAGCTCATTACTTGTGAAACGTTTAATTACTCGAATGTACCAACAGAATTATTTGATCAATTCTTTTAATGATTCTAATAAAAATAGATTCGTTGGTCACAACCAGAATTTTTATTCTCAAATGATATCAGAGGGTTTTGCTTTCATTGTGGAAATTCCTTTCTCACTGCGATTACTATCCTCCCTCGAAGAAAAAAAAGAAATACCAAAATCTCAGAATTTACGATCCATTCATTCAATATTTCCATTTTTAGAGGATAAATTATCACATTTAAATTATGTATCAGATATACTAATACCCTATCCCTTTTTTCATGAATATCATAATTGGAATAATCTCATTACTCCAAGGAAATCTAGTTATGGTTTTTCAAAAGAGAATCCAAGACTATTTCGGTTTCTATATAATTCTTATGTAGTTGAATGCGAATCTTTATTAGTTTTTCTCCGTAAACAATCCTCTTATTTACGATCAACATCTTCTGGAACTTTTCTTGAGCGAACACATTTCTATGAAAAAATAGAACATCTTGTAGTAGTTTGTTGTAATGATTTTCAGAAAACCCTGTGGTTGTTCAAGGATCCTTTCATGCATTATGTTAGATATCAAGGAAAATCCATTCTAG